ATTCGTTTCTTGTATAATACAAAATGAATTTCAAAAAATTTCCCCCTCTCGCTCTGTTTTTATTTGTGTAACCTCAATTACTAAATGTGAAGTTTCAAACTCAATTTTATTCAAATTGGACATATATGTGTCCCAGTACTAATAACTGAGGTTAAAAGAAAGATAAAGATCAAGCAAGGAACCCCTTCCCCTTTTTCGCAATGGAATGAATCAGTTTTTCCTGACTATTTATTTTTATTGTTTTTGGGGTCCTGTTTAAAAAAGAACAAAGCCTAAAATAAAAATAAAGAAAATAATGACAAAGATGGAAAATTCAATCTTTTTCCCGAGACTCAGCTTTATCACACTTCTTTGTCTTCCAAAGAAAATTAGATCATAAAAAGGGGGCGTTTAGGGCTTAGCTTTTTCCACTTTGTTTGTCTTCTTTGTTGGCGGTCTGTAACTAATAGAAAGGAGTGGGTGGTGACATGAGACTTCATTTGATGATTGTACAAAGGAGACGTAAGATAGGTTATAGAAAATAAACAACAGAAAAGAATGTTACATAATGTTAAATAAAGGATTTTTGGATTGGGCCGGGAATCCTATTTCGTATTTGGTATGGATAAAAGATCTCCCGATGTTATATTATTCCAGTTTCGACGACGAATTGATTTGATCGCTTAGATATTGTTATTCATGATAGTGATCGGATTCAATATCGTCGAAAGGTAGTTCATTCATTGAAGTTAGAGGCGCAAGATTTATTATCTCTAGGGGATTCAATCCCGAGTTATTGGGAAGTAAAAAACGATGAGATTATGATTATGGAAGTAAATATTCTTGCATTTATTGCTACTGCACTGTTCATTTTAGTTCCTACTGCTTTTCTACTTATCATTTACGTAAAAACAGTCAGTCAAAATAATTAATTTGACTGAAACTTGATCTTATCAATGGTTGAAAAAATCAAATGAAAGGAATTCCAATTTTGCGTCTTAAATGAATAAATGAAATGGGCCGGCTAGAATCAGCAGTATTCTATGAGATTCGATAGTACGGTAAAAAAGATTCATCGAGTTCTTTCTTACCGTACTGTACTATCTATGACTTTTATTAGGGTGTAGAAAGTTATTACTTTATAAGAAAGCTAGAGGCTTAATATAGATCAATCTACCATAGTATCTTCAGATCCGATATGTAAATAATATGGTATCAATATTTATTTGATATCTGGAATTGACATAGGACCCAATTCTATTTCTTTCATACATTTATTTGTTCCGATCAATCTGAAAGAATCGTTTGACTCTTATAGAATCCATTCCTCTAGAATCCAATGAAATTTGAAAATGAGGAGATCTTTATTTTAAAGAGTTCAAAATGCTTCGCAGAACGATTTATAAAACAATCGATCGAGTTTGATTCCTCAACCCAATTAGTAGTGCTTCTAGAGACCACTTCGTCCCCATACAACGAGTGAAAGAGAAAAAGAAAAGACGACCATTAAAGCAGCCCACGCGAGACTTACTATATCCATGTGAATTATGCCCCTTATCTCTATGATAGAATTATTCCATTATTGCTCACTAATAATAATGGAATCCATGGTGCAGAGTCAAAAAGGGATTTTGACCAAAGACTTTTCATGAATCAATTCAATAAATCCACTTCGAAAAAATTTCTCTACGATTTCGAATCGGGAAAGCCTAAACACAAGTAAAAAACGCAATGACACCGGAAGGGAATGCTCTTTCTTGTTTTTCAAACAAGAACAAAATAATAATAGGATTTTTTTAGATAATTTTTGCAATTGTATATGCAATCATGAATGATGGATTTCTTACTCTAAAAATAATAGACTAGAGGATTTAGAGCGGGTAGCGGGAATCGAACCCGCATCGTTAGCTTGGAAGGCTAGGGGTTATAGTCGACGTCAATTCAGCATTTTTAACGTCTCTAATTCAAAACCGAACATGAAACTTTGGTTTCATTCGGCTCCTTTATGGAAGATATAAAAATTTCTAGATTTAAGATGTGAATCAACTAAAAAAAAATATACCCATACCATCTATGTCAGCTTTTTGTCTGAATACATTCAAAACGACTCGCTTTCTAGATGATCCCTCTAGAAGAAGGCGATTATAACAATCTTTCTAGTTACTTCGTTCTCTATTTCTATTTGTTTGAAAGGATCCGAAAAGGAAAAAGATTTTCTTTCCACCGAGCTAAAATAATACGGCCATGTCTCTAGTAAACTAAAGACATCGCATCATAGCTAGTTTGCTTCAATTTTTCTCCACAAATCAAAACCAAAGTTGAAGATTTAGTTACGATTAGAAATCTACTTTTATATCTTCATCCATGGACCTATTACTCATACTCATTCAATTGGAAGTATTGATCCAATTTCCAAATTTTGTTTCACAATTTCATAATCCAATTTTTCCATTTTTAAGTGACCTTTGAATAGAAATCGCGAGAATTTATATTTTTCCTCGAATGTGTTATTGAGAGGTAAAGGATTAAATCCCCTTAAGAAATAAAGTTTTTGGTCGGAATAGGAATAAAACCGAAACACCCCTTAACTATTAAGGAGATTAATAGAACGAATCACACTTTTACCACTAAACTATACCCGCTACAATGCTATTATTATATAATAATAGGGCCTTTTGTCGAACAGAGGAATTGGGTGTAGTCAAAAAAATCATGCAAATTGGAGCGATACTATTTTTCGTCGGGGTTTTCACTTTTATGAGATTCGGAGAAGAGGTCAATTAAATACCAAGTTCGATCTTTTCTTTGGCTGGAAGAGTGTTGCTAGATACGGCTCACCAAAATCCACAATAAAAAGGGCCTTGTGTAAGGTTTTATTTATTCCAGAAAGGCAGTCAAGTAACTAAAAAAGGAAGAAAAAATAATACGAAATGGTACTTTTATATAATAAGGTAGCCAAAGTTATCTAGTAAGTATCGAAATAGTCCTTCTTCTTTTTAGTCTTGTTTGAATATATTAATCTAATAATAGTAAGCATTTTTGTTTTCAAATTAGATCAATTTAGCCAGAATTCGCTGGAACAAAAAAAGGCCCGGCTGAGTAGTGACCGAGCCAGGCTGTAGAAAAAAAGGGCCCTTCGAAGAAAATCAAAGCAAGGAGGTCCTCTTTCTTTATCTTTCTTTGGATTAGATCTTTTGAGTCTTTACTTTATCTAAAAGGAATCGCTAATAAAAGTTTTACATATCTATATAATAAAGATTAAAGAAGGAGAAAGAACGATTTTTTTGAATTCCTACTTCATTTGGAATGGAACATATTAATAATTATAATTATCTTTTTCAATTGGGAGAGATGGCTGAGTGGACGAAAGCGTCGGATTGCTAATCCGTTGTACGAGTTATTCGTACCGAGGGTTCGAATCCCTCTCTTTCCGTTTTCGTCGATAACTTCATATTTTCTTCTTTTTTTTTTCAATTTCGAAAACCCTTTTGCCTATTTAAATGTATGAAATAGATAAAAAATCCTAAGAAACTGAAAAATAAAGCTCGAAAAATGAAAAAATCTTTTATTTGATTATTCTTCACGTCCGGGATTACGGCCTGGGTCATTAGATAGGAATCCAAAGATGAAAAGAGAAACAAAGAATATTACCACTGTGTAAACGAAAAGTTTGAGAGTAAGCATTACACAATCTCCAAGAGCATTTTTTGAAAAAAAAAAACGAGAAAAGAGAATAGATCGTCCATTTTGATAGCATTCTATTTTGACACCAAGAAATGAAGTGCTTTCTAGAAATAGAAAATAATTGGAATAAATTCAAATGAATTAAAAAAAAAAGCGTTTTTGATTCCCAAAACTAACTTTCATACCCACAATTAGATAATTAGATATTGGTGGGGGACCCTAACTAACCTTATAAAAAATATAATCAAAAAGATATTTCAGACCTTTCATTGGAAAAGAAAAAGAGCCAGAATGGGCAAGGCGAGCCGGATTTGATTTATCGCCACTATTCACGAACTCAACATTTGAAGTGAAGGTTGATACTCTAAAGACTTATTTGATCTTATCAATTGGTCTAATTTTTCTCGACGAAATCATGAATTTTACAGGATAGTATTAACTATCTTATCGAAAACTTACAGCAGCTTGCCAAACAAAGGCTAAAAGAAAAAAGAACACAGGTATGACTGGCATAACATCTATGATTGGATTCAAAAAAGCATAGGCCTCGGGCAATTTGGCGAAGAAAAGACTAGTCATATAAAGGGAAGAATTAAGGCAGATCCAGCTCAAACTAAAGATATTAAGCATAACAGACATTTTGTTCTTGGCGATAATTGCAATTTGATTGAGTTCTTGATATAAGGAAAAATGAAGAAAGGAAGGTAGACAAAAAAATCCTTCTTTTTCTTTGAACCTGTCCAATCAAAAACCCCCCAATTCTCAAAGGAGAATAGAATAAATTATATTTTCATCTACTATTTTAATTGAATTCTATGTAATGATCAATAAATTCAGTCGAATTCTATATCTACACGTGTCCAATTCCTAGCACGAACTTAGAACCTATAGTTTTATGTTCAAATAAAATTGACAAATATCTGATAGAGAAGGTATCGACCTTTGAACTACAAAAAAGCATGTTCTACGTTATATAGAAAAAGATAGACAAAAGATATTCGGCGATTTGTTGACACAAAGGTATATCATATAGTATAATATACTATATATCTCTTAAGAATGTGAAATCCTGGGGCGTGGCCGAGTGGTAAGGCACCGGGTTTTGGTCCCGACATTCGAAGGTTCGATCCCTTTCGTCCCAAAGCTTCCGGTATGGGAGTTATCAGAAATGAATTGGTTGGAATATAGAAAAAGTCTCAATTTTTCGCAGACAGGCTCGCGAAAAGCGGGTCCTACATCCATCATGACGCTAATTCGCGAGACGATAGATCCTTCCCGAGGAAGTGGGTGTGTGTGTCCTTTTAGAGATCCAGAAGACCCTTTTTGTAACGGCAACT